CGTATGGTCGGTCACAAATTGGGAGAATTCGCACCTACTCTCACTTTCGTGAGACACGCGAGAAACGATAATAAATCTCGTCGTTAGTCGTTCTACTAAGTATTCATGTGAAAAGCCTTATCTTATTAATCTTAATAGTAAGAGTATAGGTATATTTCTTTTCTTTTCCTAGTATACTAATACTAATAAGACTTAGACTTTTCTGACTTATCTTATACTATAAGTCACCTAGGCACTTATCATTCATTGGCGGGGGAAAACTTTTATGATAAAGAACGAAAATTCGGATGATAAAGAAGTAAAAGCTTTAGCTCAACATATACGTATGTCTGTTTTCAAAGCACAAAGAGTAATTGATCAAATTCGCGGACATTCTTATGAGGAAACACTCATGATACTGGAACTAATGCCTTATTGTGCATCTTATCCAATTTTAAAATTAGTTTATTCTGCAGCAGCAAATGCTAGTCATAATATGGGTTTAAATAAAGCTGATTTATTTATTAGTAAAGCTGAAGTCAATAGAGGTGCTATTTTAAAAAAGTTAAAACCCCGAGCTCGAGGGCGTAGTTATCTGATAAAAAAAACCACTTGTCATATAAAGATTTTTTTAAAAGAAAAATCTAAAATTTAGATTCCTATTTATAAAAAAATGGATGGAAAAAGAAAAATAATATAAAAATATGGGACAAAAAATAAATCCACTTGGTTTCAGACTTGGAACAACTCAAAGTCATCATTCTTTTTGGTTCGCAAAACCAAAGAATTTTTCCATGGGTCTACAAGAAGATGAAAGAATACGGAATTGTATTAAGGACTATGTAAAAAAAAATAAGAAAATATCCTCAGGTTTCGAAGGAATTGCCCATATAGGAATCCAAAAAAGAATAGATTTGATTCAAGTAATAATCTATATTGGATTTCCCAATTTATTAATAGAAGGACGAACACGAGGAATTGAAGAATTACAGATGAATGTACAAAAAGAATTTCATTCTGTAAACCGGAGACTCAACATTGCTATCACAAGAATTGAAAAGCCTTATGGACAACCTAATATTCTTGCAGAATATATAGCTTTACAATTAAAAAATAGAGTCTCATTTCGAAAGGCAATGAAAAAAGCTATTGAATTAACTGAACAAACGGGTACAAAAGGAATTCAAGTGCAAATTGCAGGGCGTATCGACGGAAAAGAGATTGCACGTGTCGAATGGATCAGAGAAGGCAGGGTCCCTTTACAAACAATTCGCGCTAAAATTGATCACTGTTCCCATACAATTAGAACTATCTATGGAGTCTTAGGCATCAAAATTTGGATATTTGTAAACCAATAATAAGAAGAAGAAAACAAGAATACTGGACCTTTCTTTATCTCGCCATTCTGCTCATCGCTAGAAAGAATTTAGAAACTATTTTCTTCTTTTTTTTTTTTCTTAATCAAAGAATATTTATAATTCTATAAGGTTAAATAAAAATTTGATTTACCCTTTATTTAATTTATATTTTAGTATAATTGCTATGCTCAGTGTGTGACTCGTTAATTTTTTATTTAGAGTAGATTGAAAAAAAAACAGGCTTACCCCACTATAAACTTAGTAATTATCAAAACTAAAGAAACTCAAAACTAATAACCAACTTATTGCTTCGTATTGTTGAGATCCCAAGAAACAGTCACTATATGACTGAATCGATCATATAGTTGTAGCAACTGAAATTCTTTTCATAAAAAAGAAATAGAAATCTAATTATGAATTGTGAAAAAAAAAGGGGGATGTGGAAAAAAGGAAGGATGATAGAAAGAGAGAATTCAAGATATCAATGATATATGATTCTAATATGTATGGTTTATGAAAAATTACCCCATAAAAAAGGCAATGTTATCAAGCATTAACATCAATATACAATGACAATATAATAAGAAATAGACAAATAAAAAATATAAATGAAATAAAAAAGAAAATAGAATATTAATCTATTTAATATATTCTAATATATTTTAAATTAAATAATCTATTTTAAATTAAATTAAAAAATTAAATTAAAAATGAAAATAATAATCTAAATAATCTAATCAATATGGATAATAGAGTATATTATCTATGTAATAAGATTGTAATAAGATAGAAAAATAGATAATAATCTATGTAATAAAATTGTAATAAGATAGAAAAATAGATAATAGAAATAATTTAATAGAGCTTCGGGTTAAGAAAAACTGAGGAGATTGACTCGGAAACAAATAACAGATTTTGTTGAGAGCTCCATTGCAGAGTTCAGGCCTAAGCATTAATATAGAAGCTATGGGAACGATGGAACCTGTGATTACATAGGATTTTATTGAAAACGAATCAATCCTAATGATTCATTGGGTAGGATGGCGGAATGAACCAAGAAAAAATGTATTTCTTCTTAATAATCATGAATTGACCCTACAAATGAAGTAAAAAAGAGTCAATATTCGCCCGCGAAACCTTTTCTTATTTCATTTCCTAATTTCATTTATTGGATGAATATTGGCGTGATTAAATAGAGATAAAGTAAAATACTTTAGAAATCTTTATACTTGATAAAATAAATAAGCATTATATATAAAAAAACACGCCTAATTCTATAATTCTATTAATTATTAATTATGTATTATATATACAGAGCTACCTATGTAACAAATTCAAGATAAAAAAATATGTAATATTATTGAATCATTTCATTCGCGAGGAGCTGGATGAGAAGAAACTCTCATGTCCGGCTCTGCAGTAGAGATGGAATTCAGAAACAACCATCAACTATAACCCCAAAAGAACCAGATTTCGTAAACAACATAGAGGTAGAATGAAGGGAATATCTTGCCGAGGCAATCATATTTGTTTTGGCAGATACGCTCTTCAGGCACTTGAACCTGCTTGGATAACAGCTAGACAAATAGAAGCAGGGCGAAGAGCAATGACACGATATGCACGTCGTGGTGGAAAGATATGGTTACGTATCTTTCCCGACAAACCTGTTACTGTAAGACCTACAGAAACACGTATGGGTTCGGGCAAGGGATCCCCCGAATATTGGGTATCCGTTGTTAAACCGGGCCGAATACTTTATGAAATAAGTGGAGTATCAGAAACTGTAGCCAAAGCTGCTATGGAAATAGCTGCATGCAAAATGCCTATACGAACTCAATTTGTTATTTCAGGATAAGTAAACAAAACTAAAAGAAGAAGAAGTATTGAGAATGAAAAAACAACCACGGATTTCTTTATCTCTGGACAGAAAATATTTCTTTTTTCCATTATCTCTTGCATTGAAATAAGATATTTCAATAAAAATGATATGATTCAACTTCAGACCCTTTTGAATGTAGCGGATAACAGTGGAGCTCAAGAATTGATGTGTATTCGAATCATAGGAACTGGTAATCACCGATATGCTCATATTGGCGATGTTATTGTTGCTGTAATAAAAGAAGCAGTGCCCAACATGCCTCTAGAAAGATCAGAAATAATTAGAGCTGTGATTGTACGCACGTGTAAAGAACTCAAACGTGCCAACGGCATGATAATACGATATGATGACAATGCAGCGGTTATCATTGATCAAGAAGGAAATCCAAAAGGAACTCGAATTTTTGGTGCAATTGCTCGAGAATTGCGACAGTTGAATTTTACTAAAATAGTTTCATTAGCACCCGAAGTCTTATAGATAAAAATAGGATATATCCTATATATATATATAGAATATTCAAATATCTAAAATAGATCTAATTAAGAGATTGTATCTCATGCATATACTTGAAATCTCTAATAATTGTTTAGAATTGAATAAAAAAAAAAAAGAAAACAAAAAAGAAGCATGTTGATTATATGAAAATTAGGAGGCACCAATAACTATAGTTCGTCATGGGTAGGGACATTATTGCCGATATAATAACTTCTATAAGAAATGCTGACATAGATCAAAAGAGAAGAGTTAAAATAGTATCTACTAATATAACTAAAAACATTGTGAAAATACTTTTACGAGAAGGTTTTATTGAAAATGTTCGAAAACATCAAGAAAGTCAAAAAAATTTCTTGGTTTCAACCTTACGACATAGAAAGACTAGGAAAGGTAATAAAATAATTTTAAAGCGTATAAGCCGACCCGGTCTACGAATCTATTCCAAATATCAACGAATTCCTAAGATTTTAGGTGGAATGGGAATTGTAATTCTTTCTACTTCTCGAGGTATAATGACAGATCAAGAAGCTCGACTAGAAAAAATTGGAGGAGAAATTTTGTGTTATATATGGTGATTCTCCTGAAGTACCCTAATTTTCTCTCGAACTTACTATTTGTAAAATAGAGAGGAGAAGTGAATTATAGAACTCTTCCTCTATTAGTTAATAATTAAAGGGAGTTCCCCGGAATGAAAGAACAAAAATTAATTAATGAGGGTTTAATTACTGAATCACTTCCCAACGGTATGTTCCGAGTTCGATTAGATAATGAAGATCTAATTCTAGGTTATATTTCAGGGAGAATCCGGCGCAGTTTTATACGTATACTACCCGGAGATAGAGTCAAAATTGAAATGAGTCGTTATGATTCAACCAGGGGACGTATAATTTATAGACTTCGCAAAAAAGATTTGAACGATTAGATCATTTTTTGAAACATCCGTTTCGTAGGGATATTATTCGAAGTTCAAAAATGCAATAAACTTATTTTTGTTTCAAAAAAAAAAAAAAAGAGATTCAGAATGAAAGTAAGGGATTATCAATATGAAAATAAGGGCTTCTGTTCGTAAAATTTGTGAAAAATGTCGCTTGATTCGTAGGCGGGGTCGAATTATAGTCATTTGTTCAAATCCGAGACATAAACAAAGACAGGGGTAATCCTTCTCAAGTTCTAAATCAAGAACTTTTTCAAATAAAAACCCATGTACATGTAAAAAGAAAGAAGAAAGTATTCGTTTTCATATGAAACGGATATCCCCGTATCTTTCTGTAAATTTTTGATTCATCTTTCTTTTTATTTTATTCTTATGAATCTTATGAATATGATCTAATAAAATATGACAAAACCTATAGCAAAAATTGGTTTACGTAAGAATGCACGTATTGGTTCAAATAAGAATGAACGTAGAATACCAAAAGGAGTTATTCATGTTCAAGCGAGTTTCAATAATACTATTGTAACTGTTACAGACGTACGAGGTCGGGTAGTTTCTTGGGCTTCCGCAGGTACCTCTGGATTCAGAGGCACAAGAAAAGGAACACCCTATGCTGCTCAAGCCGCAGCCTTTAATGCTATTCGTACATTAGTTGATCAGGGTATGCAACGAGCAGAAGTTATGATAAAGGGTCCAGGTCTCGGAAGAGATGCGGCATTACGAGCCATTCGTAGAAATGGGATGCTATTAAGTTTCGTACGTGATGTAACACCCATGCCGCATAATGGATGTCGCCCCCCTAAAAAAAGACGTGTGTAAAAATAAGAATTTAAGAGATTACAAGAGAAATAAATGGTTCAATGATCTGATTCAATAATCATAAATAAAAGAAAAATAATAGTATGGTTCGAGAAGAAGTAGCAGGATCCACTCGAACACTACAGTGGAAATGTGTTGAATCAAGAGTAGACAGCAAGCGTCTTTATTATGGTCGTTTTGTTCTGTCTCCGCTTATGAAAGGTCAAGCCGATACAATAGGTATTGCCATGCGAAGGGCTTTACTTGGAGAAATAGAAGGAACATGTATCACACGTGCAACATCTGAAAATGTGCTGCATGAATATTCTACGATAGCAGGTATTGAAGAATCAGTACATGAGATTTTAATAAATTTGAAAGAGATTGTATTGAGAAGTAATCTCTATGGAGTTAGGGACGCATCCATTTGTGTCAGGGGTCCCAAAAACATAACAGCTCAAGATATCATCTCACCACCTTCTGTACAAATAGTTGACACGACACAACATATAGCTAACTTGACAGAACCAATTGATTTGTTTATTGAATTACAAATAAAGAGAGATCGCGGATATTGTATGAAATCCACAAATGACTCTCACGATGGAAGTTATCCTATAGATATTGTATCTATGCCTGTTCGAAATGCGAATCATAGTATTCATTCTTATGGGACTGGGAATGAAAAACAAGAAATACTCTTTATAGAAATATGGACGAATGGAAGTTTAACTCCTAAAGAAGCACTTTATGAAGCTTCTCGTAATTTGATTGATTTATTGATTCCTTTTCTACATGCAGAAGAAGAAGACATTAATTTCGAGGAAAGTGAAAACAGATGGAATCTACCCCTTTTTTCCTTTCAAGACAGATTCACAAATTTCAAAAAAAAAAAAAAAAGAATTCCATTGACATGTATTTTTATTGACCAATCAGAATTGTCTTCCAGGACCTATAATTGTCTCAAAAGGTCCAATATACATACATTATTGGACCTTTTGAGTCACAGTCAAGAAGATCTTATGAAAATGGAATATTTTCGCATAGAAGATGTAAAACAGATATTGGGCACTCTACAGAAGCACTTTGCAATCAATTTACCTAAGAAAAAGTTTTCATTTTAAATTCATTGGAATTCTTTTCTTTTTTAATTTTTGTTTTTATAAATAAAAAAGAATAGAATCAATTTTTCATCTCCGACACAGTCCATATATTTGCAGAATAGATCATAATAAGATTGATGTATCTAAGGAAGATCCAGAAGGGGATCTTCCTTAGATACCTATGTCGTGGTATTTAACGATTTAATCCAATTGAAAAAGACCTAAAGTTAGGGATTTCTCAATAGGTAAAGTTGCTCCAATACCTAACCAAAGAGCTACTGCGGTACCGATCAAAAAGACTGTTGTAGCTACTGGACGACGAAATGGATTTTGGAATTTATTGACATTCTCCAAAAAAGGTACTGTCAATAATCCTATCGGTACTGAAACCATTAAAAGAACACCCAATAACTTATTGGGCACTGTGCGAAGTATTTGAAATACGGGAAAGAAGTACCATTCGGGTAATATTTCCAACGGAGTTGCAAACGGATCCGCCGGTTCACCGATCATTGACGGCTCTAGAACTGCTAAGCCCACATTACATGCAATAGTGCCTAGAATTACTACTGGAAAGATATATAAAAGATCATTGGGCCATGCAGGTTCTCCATAATAATTATGTCCCATCCCTTTAGCCAATTTAGCTCTTAATACAGGATCATTCAAATCAGGTTTCTTTGTTATTTGGATAGGTGAATTCTTATGGATCCATCCCCCAAAGGAACCGGACATGATAATTTTTTATCATCCGGCTCGAGCAAGAATCAAAAGAATCACAGAAATAGAGAAATAGATTCATAGAACATAAATAGGTCCATAGAAGATCTATATTTAATAAATATCTACATATACATATAGAATGTAGAATGACTCTATGTAATAAAATATTTATCAAATTACATTTCCCCGAGTTTCAACGATTCATTATTCATTGCAAAGAATTCAGTTCTAGCAACAAGGAAATGCTCAATATCCAAGTCGGCTTACAAATCCGATTATGATCAAGTGCTTTTTGGATTGTCTCATGTCTTTTGGTTGGTATTTATCCCCACAAAATCTCGATTGTATTACATATACAAAAATACAAAGTTTTTACTTGTTACTAATAAAGTCTAGCCTCTGTTCTTCTTTAGATCCCTTAATTAACTCCGATAGTATCATAGATCAGGGTCGATGCAGAGGAAATGAATGCATCTATATACTATAAAAAACTTACTAAGATTACTATCAAATTAATACGAAATACTAAGACTATCAATTAATTATAAGAAGATTACTAAAAAAAAAAAAAAGAAAAATGAAACAAAGTGAATAAATAGAACATTTGATAATTCCACATCACTTATTCTAGGGATCTTACGGAGCCTGTTCATGCATGACATGATTCGGGTATGATCATAGAAAATATTCTCCTCAAGCGAACCGGCCTATCCTATGCTACATAAAAGGACTGACATGATGGTTGGATGCGGAGACACATTGGGTTGTGAATTCCAACGTGGCGGATAAAATCATATATCTGCATAGACCAATAAATAGTTCAAGTCACACACTCCCATAATCCATCCTATCCTCTTTTAGGAAAATATACTTCAACTATTCGATTCGTACCAAATAAAAAATACTTCAGAGTTGAATAGAAGTATCCAAATAACATGCCTTATTTTTAAATAATCCATAGTTGCAGCAATGAAAGACTCTTGTTCCTCCCGGATATGATAAATTACAAATAATATCTATGGTCTGCCTTCTCTATTCTCTATAAAGGACCCGAAATACCTTGCTTACGTATCATTAGAAAGTGCATTAACATAAATACGGCAGTAAGAAGAGGCAATACAAAAGTATGTAAACTATAAAAACGAGTCAAAGTGGACTGGCCCACACTAGCACTTCCACGTAATAATTCTACCAAAGGTGATCCTATTATAGGAATAGCTTCAGGTACGCCTGTTACAATTTTGACTGCCCAATAGCCAATTTGGTCCCGAGGTAAGGAATAACCAGTTACGCCAAAAGATGCGGTCAATACAGCCAGAATAACCCCTGTAACCCAAGTTAATTCGCGGGGTTTTTTAAAACCACCTGTAAGATACACACGAAATACGTGTAAGATCATCATTAGAACCATCATACTTGCTGACCATCGATGAACTGATCGAATTAACCAACCAAAGTTGGCCTCAGTCATTATGTATTGAACAGAGGAAAAAGCCTCTGTAACAGTTGGACGATAGTAAAAGGTCATAGCAAAACCCGTAGCTACTTGTACTAAAAAACAAGTAAGCGTAATCCCCCCTAGACAATAAAATATGTTGACATGAGGAGGAACATATTTACTAGTTATATCATCTGCAATCGCTTGAATCTCGAGACGTTCCTCGAACCAATCATATACTTTATTGAGATAGGTAACCCAAGAAAGACTCCCCCTCTGAGAGCCGTATATGAGAATTTCATCTCGTACGGCTCAAGCCGAAACACACAAATACTGGTTTCAACGGATATGGAATAGAGAGTTTCAAACTTCTTGTGGTTTAACCGCTTGACTCGATTTGACCCAAAGATACGAAGTAATAAAAATCCGGAATCTCTTCTTTGTGATGATAATGCCAAGAAATACAATCTCAAGTTGGCTCATTATCTTTCTTTATGTTAATCGTGATAGGCCTCTTGAATCTTCTCTTCCCTATCTTTTTTTTTTATAGGAATTCTCTTGTTGAGACCCTATGAATTAATTGAAACCTCAGATTCATACTAGAACCACGATGATTTAAGAAAACCAAAACTAAACTCCTTAACTCAAAAGGTTTCTGAGTAAAAACCATTTGATAATCACTTCTTCAATGAATGTAATAACTCAAGAAAATATATAGAAAGAGGTTTCTTTCGGAAGTATAAAGAAAAAAAAAATTGTTTGATTTAGAAAACACCTATTTCCCTTTTTTTTTATCCGGTTGCGAGGTCTGAATAATAGATATGAATCATAGTTCAAATATTTCTTTTCTTGATCTATTCTATATAGTCCGTGCTCCAGAGACTAGAATAAATATCTGACGAGGTAGAATCATCTTGATAGAGATGACAGGTCCTTTCTCTGTATTATAAATAGGATCAATTATAACAAGTCACACGCTCATATTCCGGAAATGAAATATCGAAACAAATAAATTTCACGATCGAACTACCAGAATGGTCTATAAATCCAAGTCTTAGGTAATCTTAAGTTTCAGTAATTTAAGCATTAATAAACATTAAGTAAATCTAAGTAAAATAATCTTTTTTACTAGGACTTCCTAGTTTTTATCAACTAATTCATTGAAATTCCATCCAGTAAAACAGATGAATTATAAATTTCTAAAATAATAGATAGAAATATTGCAAATAGAGCCATTGCAACTCCCATAAGTGGTGTAGTCCCCCACCCTGGAGCTACTTTTCCATATTCCGAATTCAATGGTTTCAATAAACTCCCTATGCCAGTTCGTCTTGGTCCAGATCTAGAACTACTCTCAACGGTTTTTGTAGCCATAAAACCTCTTTCATCATGGGTTGAAATCTGTTGACTTTGTATACCATTCCGTTGTAGTTGTAAATAAACGACATTATCGTGATCCTTTGTGATATCGAAAAAATGGAAACAGCAACCCTAGTCGCCATCTCCATATCCGGTTTACTTGTAAGCTTTACTGGGTATGCCTTATATACCGCTTTTGGGCAACCCTCTCAAAAATTAAGAGATCCCTTCGAAGAACATGGGGACTAGTTGAAGTAATGAGCCCCCAATATGAATATTGGGGGCTCATTACTTCAATGGAAATAATGAAAAATCATTTCATTTTTTTAGTTGGAACTTTAGGTGGTTCTCGAAAAAAGATAGCGAAAAAAATTATTCCTAAAGTAGAAACTAAAAGGAATGTATAAACCAATGCTTCCATAGATTCGATCGTGGTTTACAATTATAGCTTCCACACCTATTCATTTTGAATCATTTACTAAAGAAATTCTCAATTGATATTTCCAATTTATTAGATTTATTAAAATTTATTAGATTTATTAAATAGAATCTATAGAATCTATATATAGTAGATATACATACTATATAGATTCTATATAGATATAGTCATATCTTATTACTATTAGATTCTATTCTATTTAGTCTTTATTCTATTTCTTCTATATTTAGATATTTAGATATTAGTATATTATATTAATATCTAAATCTAAATACTAACTAATTAAATAAGAATTAAATAATTTTATAAAGAATTTTATAAAGAATTAATATAGAAATATTGAATATGAAATAGATAATAGATTCAATTCATTATAGAAATTAACAAATTAGAAATATTCAATAGCTAAATACTCTATATATATCTAAACTTCTATACTCTAAATACTAGAAAAAAAAAATAGAGTCAAAAGATGGCAAAGAAATTTTGTATCAGACTACTTGTCTCCTTGTAGTTGGATCTCCAAGTTTTTGGAATGTTCCAAATTCCACTTGAGCATCCAAATCTGGATCAATACCAGCAAAAACATCTCTGAACAAGGTTCTGGCGCCGTGCCAAATGTGTCCGAAAAAGAAGAGCAAAGCAAACGTAGCATGTCCAAAAGTGAACCAACTCCTTGGACTGCTACGAAAAACACCATCGGATTTCAAAGTAGCCCGGTCTAATTCAAAAATTTCACCTAATTGGGCACGTCTAGCATATTTTTTCACAGTAGCGGGATCACTATAAATGACTCCATTGAGTTCGCCACCATAGAATTCAACAGTTACCCCTACTTGTTCAACACTATACTTGGATTCTGCCCTTCTAAAAGGAACATCGGCCCTCACAATTCCGTCTCCATCTACCAAAACTACCGGAAATGTTTCAAAAAAGGTAGGCATACGACGTACAAAGAGTTCGCGCCCTTCTTTATCTCTAAATACGGGGTGCCCTAACCACCCAACAGCTATTCCATCCCCGTTATCCATTGAGCCTGCTCTGAATAATCCCCCTTTCGCCGGATTATTACCAATGTAATCGTAAAAAGCTAATTTTTCGGGAATTTTAGACCAAGCTTCCGATAAGCTCATATTTTCGGCTAGTCCGGCCCCAACTCTTCGATATATTTCTTGCTGGAAGTACCCCTGATCCCACTGATAACGAGTGGGGCCAAATAATTCGATTGGGGTAGTTGCTGAACCATACCACATAGTTCCAGCAACAACGAAAGCTGCAAAAAAAACAGCAGCAATACTACTGGAAAGTACAGTTTCAATATTACCCATGCGTAATCCTTTGTATAGACGTTGAGGCGGACGGACACTAAGATGGAATAGACCCGCTAATATGCCCAATGTACCTGCTGCAATATGATGAGAAGCTATTCCCCCCGGAACAAAAGGATCAAAACCTTCCGCACCCCATGCTGGATTTACAGATTGTACTTTTCCAGTTAGTCCATAAGGATCGGATACCCATATTCCAGGACCATATAAGCCTGTTACATGAAATGCACCAAAGCCAAAGCAAGCGACTCCTGAGAGAAATAAATGAATTCCAAAGATCTTGGGCAAATCCAAAGAAGGTTTTCTCGTACGTTCATCACAGAATATTTCTAGGTCCCAATACACCCAATGCCAGATAGCTGCCAAGAAGCACAAGCCGGAAAACAAAATATGTGCCCCTGCCACGCCTTCATAACTCCAAATGCCCGGATTCGTTATAGTTCCTCCCGAAATACTCCAACCCCCCCACGAATTGGTTATTCCTAAACGAGTCATGAAGGGTATAACGAACATGCCTTGTCTCCACATTGGATCAAGAACAGGGTCAGAGGGATCAAAAACCGCTAATTCATATAGAGCCATCGAGCCGGCCCAACCAGAAACTAGAGCTGTATGCATTATATGAACAGAAAGTAATCGACCGGGATCATTCAATACAACAGTATGAACACGATACCAAGGTAAACCCATGTAAATACCCCTTTCTGAAAAAGAAATAGACATTATGTAACTTTATCGCATTGAAAAAGACTAGAACCGTGTATTTCACTTGTTCAGTAGATTTTGTATAGGTTTGTATAGGAAAGGTTTAATATTTATTTGTATTACCTTCTTTTCTTTTTCTATTTTTAATGAAATAGAATAGAAAGAATTTGAAATAGAAAGAGAAGGGACCAATTCTATTTCTTTCTATTTATAAGAAAAGAACAAAGAGAAACAGATCTTATTCTATACCCGATAAGTACAAATACGCAATGGGAGGATTTTTAGGGAAAAATGTATAAATACTTTTTTAGAATTCGAAATCATTTGATCAATCGACTGATCCGATCGATCCCGTTCGTTACCATCTTTCTTTATTCATTCTGTCTTCCTCTATGAACCTTCCAGTCCTATATCCTATAATATAAAGTCTATACATATATCTATATATACTAATATTCTAAATGAGAAATAAGAATCTATCTATTTAGATAGATCTAGATAATAATATGAAGTTCTATTTTCTTTCTATAATATCTAGAATAGAAGATTCTAAATAGAAATAGAAAAAAGATTAAAAGATAGAAAAATAGAATAGATAATAAGAATAGTAGAAAAATAGAATAGATAATAAGAATAGTAGAATAGAGTATAGAAAAGAAAAAATATATAAAATTAAAATAGATATTAAAATCTATATATAGAATATAGAATCTAATATATAGAATAGAAAAAGAAAATAGAAAAAGATAAAAGAAAGAGAAAAAAGGATGAAGACAATAAAACCATTGTTACGTTTCCATATTAAAGTAAAGTATAGTACTTCATTTTTTTTATCTTAATGCCCATTGGTGTTCCAAAAGTACCTTTTCGGAGTCCTGGAGAGGAAGATGCAGCTTGGGTTGACGTATAGTGCGACTTGTCAAGACATATTGGTCATATGGTATTTCCCCGTTATCTCCCCCGATCGAGTATTCTCTGTTTCGCCCAATCCAATAAATATATATATTGAATATTGTATTGATTGAACCATCAATGATTCGGAGCGTGAAGCACAATAAATCCTATTGGGGATCAATATTATCAATGAAAATCATTGATGGTTTACTTGGACTGATAAAATAAAATATCCAGGCTCCGTTCAGAGAATACCAAATTGGAAATGGTAAGAGTAAAAGAAAAGTAATAGAATGGGAGTGTAAATGTAGTAATATAAATAAGAAATATTCAATAACAATAAAGAATAGAAAAAGAAAATAGAAATTTCATTAAATTTTTAATAAATTAGGAGATTCATTAGTAATTAAATAGAATAGAATAGAACTTTATATAATAGAATCTATTATGTAGAATATACACAATTACCACTTGTATCATAGACTCTTATTATACTTACTATATGGAGAATCTAAAAATACTTACCAATGGAGTAGTATGATGAATAGATCGAAGATTTTGGGGAAAGGTATGAAATAGTTGAAAAAAAAAAAGAAGTGGTACTGGAATCATTTGACCTATATGCGCAAATGGAATTCGGACAAATCTTCCCCCGGAGTAGAACAAGAACCTAAAAGAATTGAAAGGCCCATTCAGGAACAAGAAAATGACATCGTAATTTTAATTTCGATGAAACAATACATCAATGAGAAGTTAGTTAAATAAGTTCATAAAATTCTTTTTTTTTTTTTTTTTATTTTCTACATTATAGAATATAGGGAAGGGGAAGGAGAAGGAGGGCAAAACTCATGTTAAAAAAAAAAAAGAAATAGGATTGGAATCGACACATTGATTTTTTTTTCGCAATTCTTTCGAACCGTATGCATCCAAAGGTGCACGTACGGTTCCTCAGGGATACAAAGTTGCCCTAATCAACCGACTTCATCGAGAAAGATTACTTTTTTTAGGACAAGAGGTTGATAATGAGATCGCGAATCAACTTGTTGGTCTTATGGTATATCTCAGCATAGAAGATGATACTAAGGATCTTTATTTATTTATAAATTCTCCAGGCGGATGGGTAATACCAGGAATATCCATTTATGATACTATGCAATTTGTGTCACCGGATGTACATACAATATGTATGGGATTAGCCGCTTCAATGGGATCTTTCATTCTGGTCGGAGGAGAAATTACCAAACGTCTAGCATTCCCTCACGCTTGGCGCCAATGAGTTTTTTTATTTGAGAATACTATGCCTTCGCTGTATCGAATATGAATCAAATAAAGAATAAGTAATAATAGCATGGCACTTCGAGTTCGATATGAACAAACCATTATTGTTTTTTTCTAACATGAGATTTTGTATCGAGATAGTAGTATGAAAGAAGGTTTATTCCCAATTTGATTTTATGTGTCAAGCAAGAGTCGATTTTAGCGTCACAAACCATTATTCTTCCACACCAGAAGTCTCTTTCTTATTTTTATGTTATGAGAGAAAGAGTCAAAAAAAGGGAAAAAAATTAATTGATCCTTCTTGGATCATATCAAAAAGAAACTTTGGGATTGCTAAACCACAGACGAGATAAATAGATAAATATATAAAGCAACAGAACCATCATAGTATCTTTTTAACTACTAGGAAAGGAAGGGTGGTAAATGGATCATTTAACGATTTGGATCGTATAGGTTTTATTTATTCTTTTCGATAGAATAAATTCTATCGAAAAAATAAATTCCATTGCAGAGCCGTATGCAATGTACAAAAGATGCCCGTACGGTTGTTTAATTCTATTTTTTATTGTTATTTTGATTCCCCCTTACTTGAAATCAATCGCGCAATATATAGATAGAAGAACTCATTATGTTCTATCAATATCATCAGGGTTATGATTCACCAACCTGCTAGTTCTTTTTATGAGGCACAAGCAGGGGAATTTATCCTGGAAGCAGAAGAGCTATTGAAGCTTCGCGAAACTCTCACAAAAGTTTACGTACAAAGAACGGGCAATCCTTTATGGGTTATATCCGAAGATATGGAAAGGGATGTTTTTATGTCAGCAACAGAAGCCCAAGCTCATGGCATTGTTGATCTTGTAGCGGTCGAAAATGAAAATAATGGGGATTCCATATAAATATACGAATTCTTTTGAAAAATTGAATTTTCCGTGTGAATAGAAATCATTCATAATAATCAACCATCAGGTTAAGATCGATCTAAACCAACCCGCTCTATTCTATATAGAATGAGATTCTATAGACATGCCATGCCAACCATTAAACAACTTATTAGAAACGCAAGACAGCCAATAAGAAATGTCACTAAATCTCCCGCTCTTCGAGGATGTCCTCAGCGTCGAGGAACATGTACTAGGGTGTATGTGCGACTCGTTAAGTTCAGATCATGAGTTTGAAGAAATGAAAACAGTATCAACGACCACTACCAATGAATTAGGATAGATAGAGTGGAAGACGTCCTTTTCATTGACTAGTATCTAAAAATGCAGATCTATCATCTACCTAATTCTGTTATGAATTTATGGTTTCTATTGGTGCAAATCCAATCACTCCGTTTGAGATGAGAAGGAATTCTCCATTGGTAACAATTAGTTATCCATTAAGCGGAGGAAAAAGGTTATGCTCCTATTCCTTTTCTTGAAAAAAAAAAACGGACTAACAGGGTCAGCTACTTAGCCAACTTTCAGAATGAAATGCCGTCACTGTATGGATAGCCTTTATTTGTGAAAAGGACTATTACTTTCTAATTAGAATTGAAAAAATAATGGGTAGAGCCAAAGAGTGTGAATTATACAAGTTCACAATAAAATTTGATGAAATGAAAGAAGAGGCTCCGGTGTATAGAGAGGACCTCACCGTTTCAGAAGTTGCCATAGAAACGAAGGAACCCACTATTCTTTTTTATTTAGTAAGCAGTCGGATTTCTTATTTCCAGGCGAGATACCTTGAAGAAAGAAAAAATCGTGGTCGGGAAGGTCATAGTTGCATAAGCCATTGGAATTTATATTTTATATATCGGAAGAATCCGTTTTGTTATTAATCGACCGGAGGAAAAGGATGACTGAAAGAAGAGAAATCAATTAGTTATTCAAGAAAGTTTCATTTGATTCAATGACCAGAGTTAAACGAGGATATACAGCTCGGAGACGTCGAAAAAAGATTCGTTTATTTGCATCAACCTTCATAGGGGCTCATTCAAGACTTACTCGAACAACTACTCAACAAAGAATGAGAGCTTTAGTTTCCTCTCATAGAGATCGGAGCAGGAAAAAGAGAGATTTTCGTCGTTTGTGGATCACTCGGATAAATGCGGTAACTCGTGAGGATAGGCTATTCTATAGTTATAGCCTATTTATCCACAATCTGTACAAGAGACAATTGCTTCTGAATCGTAAAATACTTGCGCAAATAGCCCTATCAAATCAAAATTGTTTTGATATTATTTCAAATAAAATAATAAGTCAAAAATAAAAAATAATACAAATTCAATAAAAGAAATTGAATCGAAAATGATTGAAACAGGATTTCCCGGAGAATGGACTCCGGGAAGATAGAAGAAAAAGAAATTCAGATTTTAGTAGTAGGAAGAAACGAACATCTTTCAAGAAAAAAATTTCTTCCCCATTTTTATTTTTTATAATACAGGAATAAAATCTGGATTCTAGTTTTTTTTTCGAGCAAAACATTAATATGAGCTTGAGTTTCGATTGGAGTTTTGAGGAGTATATTTATTTATTTTTGGTTCTAGGACCAGTAGTTCTAGGGATCGACTCCACTCTATCCAATTGTTTCTCATTATTACGAAAAGGTAACAAAGATAAAATACGAGCTTGTTTTATAGCAATAGTAATTAATCGTTGTTGTTTTAAGGTCAACCTATTCGTTCGTCTAGATAAGATTTTTCCTTGTTCACTAAGAAATCGACTAATTAAACTCATGTTTCTATAATCGATTTGATCCCCCGATCCAATTGGGGGTAAACGCCTACGAAAAGATCGCTTGGATTTACGAAAAGGTTGTTTGGATTTATCCATGGTTTACTTATTCCTTGTTTGTTTATTCCTTCCTTCTATCTAAAATAATTTATAAAATAGAATCCTATTTTTTTTTTTTCTTATTCATTTTATTCATTTAAGTTAAGATTCGACCAAGATAGGATTTGATTTGTATTATATATGTTAAGATGGAAAGTTCTTACTCTTCCGACTATTTGGAAAAAGCACACACGCATTCCTTTCCATCTATTTCTTTATTTCCCCATGAAGAGTATACTTTTGACAATAGCGACAAAATTTTCTCAATTCTAGTCTATTGGGTGTATTGCGTCGATTCTTTTGAGTAATATATCTAGAAATGCCTGGCGATTCTTTATTGCCACCCTTTCGAACACAACAGGTACATTCCAAAATCAATAGAATTCTAATATCTTTACCCTTGGCCATGAACCTCCTTTTCATTTTGGATCGACTTCACTTTAGAACTCTCTTCATTTTCTTTTTGATCCGAACCAACCAAAGAAAAAGAACATAAAAAAAGAATCTATATTCTATATCTATACTATATTAATAAAAATTCATAAAAGTTAAGAACTATAAATGGAATTTTTCAATATTTTATTTTTCTAATTATTAGAATTCGAATAACTTCGAAGTACTCTAATATAAAATAGAATTACTATTCATTATTCTACTCTAATTAGAAAGAAAAAGATTCATATTCATTAATGGAAGAGTATTAAGAATATCGTAATAATTAATTAATACAATTTTTTCTAACTAGGAATTATTTATATCCTAATCTCAGTATTTTCTTCTTTCTATGTTAGAATTTCGCGCTCCTAGACTGAATCCACATTTCCATTTCTTTTCCCAAAAATTCTATCGTAGATTCACTTTATTTTGACTGAGGTTCAATACACTCTTTCTCTTTATTTTTTTTTTTTTTAGTTTTTATAGAATAGGAAAGAAAAAGGGAGCAAAATTGGAGCCATGTTACGTAGAATTGTATCTAAAATCTTCTTCATTTTTTCACAGATCAATACAATAATTCAATCAAGATGAAAAAAAGGGGAATGACAAGGCATCTGGAAAGAAACGATTAATTTCTATCAATAGACCTGCTAAAGACCCAAACCATAGAGTGGTTAGCACAGGTGCCGTTGAGAGATATGTTTTGAAATCTTGCATTTCAAATCCTCCTTCTTCTTTTATTTTATATATTCTATATATAGATTTTTTTTTCTTATTTATTTGAATTCTTTCTTTTTCTTGTATCTATTTTTATTGTATATTGTAATACATAGATAATCCTAGTTTGATATTCTAAGAAATAGATCATAGATAACCCGATATTTTAGTTCAAGATCATTTGTTTTTGCTTGAAATGAAATTAGAATTAGGAATTACTAACTAAAATGCATATGTATAATTACCCAACAAATTCAATTTTGCCGCCCCTTAAAAAACAATGACAAGAACATTTTCTATCTATATAGATAGGTAGAGCAAAAAAGAAGGATGTGGAAAAAAAGACATGGATTTTATACAATGACACTGTACAACAATTTTTCAAAGGGATGTAGCGCAGCTTGGTAGCGCGTTTGTTTTGGGTACAAAATGTCACAGGTTCAAATCCTGTCATCCCTACCTATTCTTTCTCCTATGGACAGTTACAAGGGATTTCTTGAGTAAGATCGGTAAATTTTGGACATAATCTTTCATTTGTACATACTATATGTACAAAGACCCTTTGGGGGTAAAAAAATCCTTATTCTTTACAATCGTATCTACTGTTATATATATACTATATATAGGATATATAAAAGGATATATAAAAAAGGATATATAAAAGCGCTCTTAGTTCAGTTCGGTAGAACGTGGGTCTCCAAAACCCGATGTCGTAGGTTCAAATCCTACAGAGCGTGATTCCGTTTATGTTATGTAAAATGAAAATGAAAGAACTTAACAAAACAAAAAAACAAAGTAGAATTGTAACTGAAATTTGACCTCCTACAAGGAGGAGGTCAATCAAAAAAAGAGATGTTACTCAATCAAAGATCCAACTGATCACCGCGCCTGTATTGTAAATATGCAGTTACAAATAATCCTGTTAAAGTAATAGGAATTAGACCTAAGACGATTCCAAATAGAAAAACTTCAATCATTTCAATTTGTTTTAGGGAATAAAAAGAGAGGTAAGATCTATCCCTAAATATTAATCTGAATTATCCGTGAATCTCAATGACCAGGAATTGGCAATTGACGCGGGAAAGAACCATAGAATACCTGAAATTCAATATTCTGTGAGAGGCTTTGATTTTTATTTTTGTAAATTGTTTATTGAATTTCATTCATTTCAAATAAGTCGTATCTTGTTCAAACCAATAAATAGAGCTGGGGTTATAGTTGAAGCAGCCAGTAAAAAACCAAAATATCTAGTTAGAATAGGCATGAAAGAGCTAATTTAGATATGTTATTTTACTACATATATGAATAAAACATTTACCTAA